TTTATTCTTTGAGGTTAATTTTTTTTTTTATATAATGCAGTTAGGTGTTAGTTAGATATTTAAATTTATAAAATTTTTAAAAATATTTTTTCAAAAAAAATTCAGGGTGATAGGTGAAAATCTCTATCTTCGGGAAGAATTGGGGAGGGGACTACAAAATTTTATTCAGGTTTTTTTTTTTTTTTTGATTTTTTTTGTGCAGCTTTTTTGAAAAAAAAAAATTTTTGAAAATTGGGCGATAGACAAGTTTCTAATTAAGGTGGTTTTCTGAAAGAAGAAATTTTTGCTAATAAATGGTTACATATTTAGATCTCTATTTATATTAACAATTAAGATTTAATTTTACTTGGTACTAATCTATATAGACACTATGTTCGCGTAAATTTGTATTAGATCTAGATATGTACACGGCCGTCTATTATAATAGTTCGATTGATATAAATAAGCAGTATCTTATAGCAATAGTAATTACTTATTAAAAAAAAAGTTTGAAGAGGGTTATTAACATCTTATACCTATATTATTAAATAAATTTTTTATCTAAAATTATACATATATAGTTTATATATTTAATATATATATATAGATATATAATTCTTAGATATAAAACTTATATATCAATTAAAATTTAATGATGATATATTAGAATTGAAGCCTATAAAAATAATAAATATTTATAAAAAAAAAAAAAAAAAAAACCTACACTTTTTACTAGTAATTGCTTTTACAGCATGAATGTAAAATAATTTGACCGAGAGAAAAAGAAGCTGTATGTGATTAATTTAAAATCATTATTTATATATAGATTTCATTAAGGGAATAAGGGTTTTTATTTAATATTTAATTTTAGAAATATATTATTGTGTTTTTGATTTGAAAATTGAGTTATTTAAATTAAATGTATTTTTATATTTGAGGATTTGATGTTGTTGAAAATTTTTAGCTTTAAAAATTTAGCTTTAAAAAAATTAATTACCAAAGTTATTTCTGGGGGGAAATAACTTAAAGGGGCTTAATTTGGATGACAATCTTTTGCTTTTATTGACCTTGGGGGGCTATTAAAGCAACTTAAAGTTTTTTGGTTGATTTATATGTTGCAAAAATTTCTTAGATTTAAAAAATCAAAAAAAATGAACCGCGGTTGTGTCAGGGGTCGTTTTTGGGACTACTTTAATTTAAAAAAGTCCTCCAAATAATCAATTAGGGAAAATTATTTTATGTTTATATTAAATTTGGATTTTCAAAGTTTAATTTTGGCTTAATGGTTAATTGGTTGAATTTTGTATATGTAAATTTTATATTAAATGTGGGGTGAGCGGTATAAAATATTAATTTTTAAGTAGTTTTAGATTTAGATATTCATATTGATTTAAACAAAGTTTGTGCCAGCAGTAGCGGTTATACAAACTAGATAAATTAATCTTATTCAGTTGAATTAAAATATTATATTAATTTAATAAAAAATTTATTAGGTGAAATTTTAAATTATAGGAGGTTAGTTTTTTATTTTGATTTTTATAAATCTTTATATTAAACTAGGATTAGATACCCTATTATTGAAGACTTAATTGGTTTTCTGGGGTTACTGTAAGAAAGATCTTTAAAACTAAAAATTTTGGCGGTATTTTAGTCTTTTCAGAGGAACCTGTTTTGTAATTGATAATCCACGATGAATAAAACTTTAATTTTAAATTTACATATCGTTGTTTAAAAAATTTTAGGAGGAAGTTTTTAAATTTTTATTTAAAATTTATTTCAGATCAAGGTGTAGTTAATATAAAAGTAATAATGGGTTACATTAAAGAAATTTTTGGTTTAATTAATGAAATTTTTTAATTAAATTGGATTTGAAAGTAAATTTTATATATTTATATATTTTGATTAAGCTCTAAAATATGCACATATCGCCCGTCACTTTCATTTTAAGATGAAATAAGTCGTAACAGAGTAGGCTTATTGGAAAATGAGCCTAGAATGACAGACTAGAGCTATAAAGCATTTTATTTACATTAAAAAGTTAGTTGGTTAGTTCAACTTAGTTTGATTTTAAAAATTTATTAATGTTGGTTTTTAATTTTTTTTGGTAGAAATATTTTGATTGAATTAATTTATTGAACTATTAAATTTAATGATAGATAAAAGTACTGTAAAGGTTAATGAAAAAAGATTAAAAGAAGATTTTTTGTTGTACCTTGTGTATCAGGGTTGATAAAAATAATATTAAGGATTGGATTTTCTCGAGATCAAAAGATTTATATAAAAATATATTTTATTGTTTTATAAATATTTAAAATTTTTTTATAGGAGTGAAATGTTATTCGTTTTTGATTTTATCTAGTTATTTAGGAAATAAATTTAATTTATTTATTATAGTATTAATTTATCTTTTGTTGGGATGAATTGGTTATATTAATTAATTTTTGACGGGATTAGCTGTTAGAAAAATTTTTATAAGGTTATTATTTAAAATATTTAGTAGGATTGGAAATTTCTTTCTTTTAAAGTTTGTTATAATTTTGTATATAATATTTTAATTTTTATTTTTCTTTAAGTTTTTTACTAAATTGATTTATTTAATTGAAAAATAATTTTAATAATGATTAAATTAGTATATTAAATTGTATTTATAGATTTATGTGATTGGTTTAGAAAAGGAATTCGGCAATTAGAATTCTCAACTGTTTATTAAAAACATGGCTTTATGTAGTTATTTAAGGTCAGGCCTGCCCACTGACGATTAGTTAAATGGCCGCAGTATATTAACTGTGCAAAGGTAGCATAATCATTAGTTCTTTAATTGTGAGCTGGAATGAAAGGTTTTATGAGGAATAAAGTGTCTCTTTTAAATTTATAGAATTTTATTTTTAAGTAAGAAAGCTTAAATTTATTAAAAAGACGAGAAGACCCTATAGAGTTTTATTTTAATTATTAAATTGATTAGTTTTATTAATTTAGGTAATTAAAATTTTGTTGGGGTGATAGAAAAATTTAATAAACTTTTTTTTTGTAAATACATAAATTAATGAGTAAATGATCCTTATTAAAGATTAGAAGATTAAATTACCTTAGGGATAACAGCGTAATTTCTTTTGAGAGTTCAAATCAATAAAGGAGTTTGCGACCTCGATGTTGGATTAAAATTAATGTGGGGTGTAGAAGCTTCATTATTAGGTCTGTTCGACCTTTAAAATTTTACATGATCTGAGTTTAGACCGGTGTAAGCCAGGTTGGTTTCTATCTTTTGATAAGTTAATAATTTAGTACGAAAGGACCAATTATTAAAATAATATTTAGTTTTGATTTGATTAAAATTATTATTTTGGCAGATTAGTGCAATGGATTTAGAATCTAAATATGTATATTATACAAATAATATTGTTGATTTTTGATTTTGTTATGGTTATAATTTCATTTATTTTATTGGTAATTTTTGTTTTATTGGGAGTAGCTTTTTTAACTTTATTGGAACGGAAAGTTTTAGGCTATATTCAAATTCGAAAGGGGCCTAATAAAGTTGGATTTATTGGTATTTTACAGCCTTTTAGAGATGCAATGAAGTTATTTACTAAGGAGCAGACATTTCCTTATATAAGAAATTTCAGAATTTATTATTTAAGTCCTGTCCTTGGGTTGTTTTTTTCGTTGTTAATTTGAATGTGTATTCCTTTTGTAGGATTTATATTAAATTTTAATTTTTCTTTATTATATTTTTTATGTGTATCAAGTCTTGGGGTATATTGCTTAATAATAGCAGGATGATCATCGAATAGAAGGTATGCTTTATTGGGCAGACTTCGATCAGTTGCTCAAACAATTTCGTATGAGGTAAGATTTGCTATAATTTTAATTTCTTTTATTTATTTGGTTTTGGATTTTAATTTTTTAAGTTTTAGGTTTTATCAAAATAATATTTGGTTTTTTTTTTTTTGTTTACCGTTGGTTTTTATATGATTAATTTCTATTATAGCAGAGACTAATCGAACTCCTTTTGATTTTGCTGAGGGGGAGTCTGAGTTGGTTTCAGGATTTAATGTTGAGTATAGAAGTGGGAGATTTGCATTAATTTTTTTGGCGGAATATTCAAGAATTTTATTTATGAGATTTGTGTCTGTAATTTTATTTATGGGGGGTGATTTAAATTCTTTTTTTTTTTATTTAAAGGTTGGTTTAATTGTATTTTTATTTTTGTGAGTTCGTGGTACATTACCTCGCTTTCGTTATGATAAATTAATATATTTAGCCTGGAAGAGGTTTCTTCCTTGTTCTTTAGTTTATTTATTGTTTTATTTTAACTTAAAACTGAGCTTAGGCTCAGTTTTAGGATAGTTAATAAAATTTAGTACAAACTAATAGAAATTTAAATTCTTTTTTATATTTTCAAAATATATACTTGTTCAAGTTCATTAGTTAAAATAAATATTTATCTCATAATTTTGAACTTAAGGGAGTAAGAAAATAATATGAGAAGTAAAGGATTGATAGAATTTGACCAGTAATAATGTAGGGCTCTTCTACAGGCCGGGCCCCAATTCATGTAAGTAAGATAACTGTAGTTACTATAGCTCAGAATAAAAACTTGTTAATAGGGTAGAATGAATTTCTTGAAAATTTTTTTGTTCATGCGGGTAATGTAAAAAGTATAGCAATTGATATTGCTAGAGCAATAACACCACCTAATTTATTAGGGATTGATCGAAGAATAGCATATGCAAATAGGAAGTACCATTCAGGTTGAATATGAACAGGGGTAACTAATGGATTGGCAGGAATAAAATTGTCTGTATCTCCAAGGATGTAGGGGTTTGTAAGTGAAATTGTAATGAGAACTAATACTAAAATAATAAAACCTACTAGGTCTTTGAATGAAAAGAATGGATGGAATGGGATTTTATCTAGATTTCTATTAGTCCCTAAGGGATTATTTGAGCCTGTTTGGTGAAGGAATAAAAGATGAATTATAACTAAAGCTGTAACTACGAAAGGAAGTAAAAAGTGTAGGGCAAAAAATCGGCTGAGAGTAGCGTTATCAACAGCAAAGCCTCCTCACAGTCACTGTACAATTGAATTCCCTAGATAGGGAATTGCTGATACTAAATTTGTAATAACAGTTGCCCCTCAAAAGGATATTTGTCCTCAGGGCAATACATAACCGAGAAAGGCTGTTGCTATAACAGCAAAGAGGATAATTACTCCAATTATTCATGTGTGTACTAATTTGTATGAACCATAGTATATTCCTCGACCGATGTGGATGTAGATGGAAATAAAAAATATTGATGCTCCGTTAGCATGAAGGACTCGTAATAGTCATCCAAGATTAACATCTCGGGAAATGTGAGCTACACTATTAAAAGCAAATTCTACATTAGGACAGTAGTGTATTGCTAGAAATAGACCAGTGATAATTTGGATTCCTAAACATAATCCGAGTAAGGATCCGAAATTTCAAAGGGTTGAGATATTTGAAGGGGTTGGTAAGTCAATTAAAGCATTATTAACAATTTTGTAGATAGGAAGGGTCTTTCGAATAGGTATTTTCATTAGTTGAATATTTGACGAAGAGGCCCTTGGTTAGAATAGGAAATTTTTACTGTAGCAATTAGTGTAATTAATAAATAAATTATTAAAAATAGAATTAGTTGGTAAGAGTTATTTTGAATAAATTTATTTATGGAAGTGGATATATCAGTTGTATAGATAAATGCAATTGAGTCATTAGTTTTTGTAAATAAATTTAATGAATATTTGGAAATTAATATTAAAATAATAGGGGATAAAATAATAATAAGGAATTTTATAGAACTTTTAAATTTTTCATTTGAGGCGATTCTTGTTATGTATATAAATAAAATTAATATACCGCCAACTATAATGAGAAAAAGAATGTAAGAGTATCAGAATGTTGGTGCTAAGTTTCCTGTGATTAACCTAATTAAAATTGTTTGTGCCAGTAGAATTAGTCCTATAGACAGGGGATGTTTTATTAATAAGAATGCAGTTGTTAAAATAGTTGCTGAAAATACTAAAATTATTTCAAGAATTAGTTTATTAAAATATTAGTTTTGGAGACTGAAGATGAATTTTTTTTATTCTTGATGTTTTTAAAGGGATCTTATTTTTGGTTTACAAGACCAATATTTTTAATTAAATTATAAAAACTAATGATAAGTTTATTGGATTTTAGAGTGTTGATATTTTGTAGGGGTTTATTTATATTTAGTTACACTCGTAAGCATTTATTGTTAATACTTTTAAGGCTTGAATTTGTTGTGCTATCTTTATATTTATCTATTTTTGTATATTTGAGATTAATGGATGCAGGTTATTTTTTTTCAATAATTTTTTTAACTTTTAGAGTTTGTGAGGGGGTTTTAGGTTTGTCAATTTTGGTTAGGTTAATTCGAAGGCATGGAAATGATTATTTTCAGAGGTTTATATTATTATGATAAGATATATTGTTTGTATAATTTTTATAATTCCTTTAAGATTTTTTGGTAAGTTTTGATTGAATCAGTTTGTTTGATTTTTTCTAAGTTTTATGTTTCTAATTAGATATGGATTTTTTCCATTTTATAGTAATTTATTTATGGAATTTGGGATGGATATTTTATCTTTTAGATTAATTAGGCTAAGGTTTTGAATTTGTAGTTTAATAATTTTGTCAAGAGAAAAAATTTATTTAACTAATAGTTGACCTCATCTTTTTTTATTTTCAATTTTAGCATTAATGTTTTCTCTTTATTTAACATTTGGGTCAATAAATTTGTTTATTTTTTATATTTTTTTTGAGGTTAGATTGGTTCCAACTTTTTTTTTGATTGTAGGATGGGGATATCAGCCTGAACGTTTACAAGCAGGGGTATATTTATTGTTTTATACTCTTTTTGGGTCTTTACCTATAATAATTGGTTTATTTTATTGTTATGAAGAGTTTGGAAGATTTTACCAGATATATTTTTGTCAAGTAAATAGTTCTTTAATATTTTTGATTATTAATTTTGTGTTTTTTGTTAAAATTCCCATATATCTTGTTCATTTGTGACTCCCAAAGGCACATGTTGAGGCACCTGTCTCAGGTTCTATAATTTTAGCTGGGATTATACTTAAATTAGGTGGTTATGGGTTATTACGATTTATATACATATATATAAATTTGGGGGTTAGTTTAAATTTAGTTTTTATAGGAGTTAGTATAGTAGGGGGGTTTTATATTTCTTTAGTTTGTTTTCGTCAAAGTGATATTAAGTCTTTAATTGCATATTCTTCTGTTGCTCATATGGGGTTAGCTTTAGGGGGTATTTTAACATTAAGTTATTGAGGCTTTGTAGGGGGCTTAGTTATGATAATTGCGCATGGGCTATGTTCTTCGGGTCTTTTTTGTATTGCAAATATTTCCTATGAACGAGTAGGAAGACGAAGGCTTTATTTAAACAAGGGTTTAATTAATATTATTCCTAATTTATCTTTATTGTGGTTTTTACTTATTTCTTCTAGAATAGCAGCTCCTCCCTCATTTAATTTACTAGGTGAAATTATATTAATTAATAGATTATTAGGTTATAGTTATATAAATATATTTTTCTTGATGTTGATTTCTTTTTTTAGAGCTGTCTATAGATTATTTTTATATTCTTATAGACAACACGGTATAGTTTATTCAGGGGTTTTTAGCGTCTATTCTTGTTATGTACGGGAGTTTTTAGTTTTAATACTTCATTGATTGCCTCTCAATTATTTAGTTTTAAGAGGGGATTTTTTTTCTTTATGAATTTAATTTAAATAGTTTAATAAAAATATTGACTTGTGGTGTCAAAGTTATATCATTATTTTAAATAATAAATTTATGTATTTTATATTTTATTTTGTTTCTTTTTTTTAGAATTTCTAGATTTTTGGGAAGTTTATATATACTATCATGTAATTTAAGAGTATTTATTGATTATAATCTAGTGGGTTTTAATTCTTGTGGTATTTATATGACATTATTATTGGATTGAATTTCTTTATTGTTTATGAGATTTGTATTATTTATTTCTAGAATAGTAATTTTTTATAGTTTGGAATATATAGAGGGTGATTTAAGATTAAATCGATTTATTTTATTAGTAGTGATATTTGTTGTATCGATAATATTTTTAATTTTAAGTCCTAATTTAATTAGTATTTTATTAGGATGGGATGGTTTAGGACTTGTTTCGTATTGTTTAGTAATTTATTATCAAAATGTAAAGAGGTATAATGCTGGGATGTTGACGGGGCTGAGTAATCGTGTTGGTGATGTAGCTTTATTAATAGCGATTGGTTGAATAATAAATTATGGAGGTTGAAATTTTATTTTTTATCTTGATGAGATGAAGTCAGATAAATATATAAATATTATTTCTGTATTGGTTGTTTTGGCTGCAATAACAAAAAGAGCTCAAATTCCATTTTCTTCTTGGCTTCCAGCTGCGATGGCTGCACCAACGCCTGTTTCGTCTTTAGTCCACTCATCTACTTTAGTGACTGCAGGAGTATATTTACTTATTCGATTTAATTTTTGTTTTGGAGATTTTTTAATGTATACTTTATTATTTATTTCATTAATAACTATATTTATATCGGGTTTAGGAGCTAGATTTGAATTTGATTTAAAAAAGATTATTGCGTTATCAACTCTGAGTCAGCTTGGTCTAATAATAAGAATTTTAATATTAGGAAGTTATAGTTTAGCTTTTTTTCATCTTTTAACTCATGCTTTATTTAAAGCATTGTTATTCATGTGTGCAGGCAATGTTATTCATAATTTGGGTAATTGTCAAGATATTCGATATATAGGAGGGCTAGTAAAGTTTATGCCTTTAACTTGTGCTTGTTTTAATGTGAGAAATTTGTCATTATGTGGTATTCCTTTTTTAAGAGGATTTTACTCTAAGGATTTAATTGTTGAGGTAATATGTATAGGATATTTAAATTTATTTGTATATTTTATTTTTTATATTTCTATTGGGTTAACTGTTTGTTATAGATTTCGGTTAGTTTATTATACTTGTACAGGAAGATTTAATTATTTAAGGTTAAATAGTATTGGTGATACAGGAGTTGTAATATTGAAGGGGATATTAGGTTTAGTTTTTTTAGTTGTATTTATAGGAAGAGGTTTATCTTGATTAATTTTAAGCTACCCTTATTTAATTGTTTTACCCTTTTTTTTAAAAATTATAACTTTAATTATGGTTTTTATAGGAGGGTATATTGGTTATGAAATAGCTTTATTTAATTTAAGTTATGTTAATTATAGAATAAAGTATTATAATATTAGTTTATTTTTTTCTTCCATATGGAATATGCCAATAATTTCTACATACGGACTAGTAAAAAGTCCTCTTTGATTTGGGGGAGTTTTAAGAAAATTAATTGATCAAGGTTGGTTAGAACAGTATGGGGCGCAATTTATTTATAAAAGGTTGGCTAGGTCTTCTACAAGTTTTCAGTTATTATTTTTTAATAGAATTAAAATGTTCTTAGTTTTAATAATTTTATGGATTTTTATTGTATTATTTATTTACTTAAATAGCTTATTAGAGCATTATATTGAAGATATAAAGGAAATATTTTTATTTTTAGGTATTTATGAAAATGTATTTATTTATACATTGAAAATGTATTGTTTTTTTTAAACTACATAAATAGAAATATAAACACTAATGCTTTTTGTTAAGTTAGAAGCTTAACTTAAGATATTTCTTTAATTGGAATATTAATTCAGTTTTATCATTAACAGTGATATACCTCTATTTGGTTTCAATTAAAAATAAGGATCAGATGATCAAATTTTTAGGTCGAAACTAAATGCAATTTTTGCTTCTTATTTAAGATAAATTGATTTTCAATAATTTTTAATTGCAAATTAAATGTTATAATTAACTATTATCCTAGATTTTTCAGTTTAGGGCCCCTTGGTTTCATTCGTGGAATAGTCCAATTAGTAGAATGAAGATGAATGTTGTTAGAGCAATTCAATAGGGTTGAATGACTATAATTTTAAATGTTATGATAAAGGGAAGAATCAGTGTAATTTCTACGTCAAAAATTAAAAAGATTATTGCAATAAAGAAAAAATGAGATGAGAAAGGTAAGCGGGTTGATGCTTTAGGGTCAAATCCGCATTCGAAAGGGGATCTTTTTTCACGGTCTGAATATATTTTTTTTGATGTAAAATTAAGGACTGTAATTAGGATTAATAAAATTGTGAGAATAATGAAGGAGATTAAAACAATAATTTTCAATATTTTTACTATTAATAGATTTTTCGATTGGAAGTCGAATGTAATTTTTATACTATAAAAATAACTACCTCATCAGTAAATAGAGATATAGAGGAAGAGTCATACTACATCAACAAAGTGTCAGTATCAAGCTGCGGCTTCAAAGCCAAAATGATGAATTCTGGAAAAGTGGTTTTTTAAATGTCGGGTTAAGCAGACTGCTAAAAAAGTTGTTCCAATAATTACATGAATGCCGTGAAAGCCAGTTGCAATAAAGAATGAGGAGCCATAAGCTGCATCTGCCATAGTGAATGGTGATTCAATATATTCAAATCCTTGAAGAATTGAAAAGTAAATTCCTAATAGCACAGTGATTAATAATCCTTTCGTTGTTTCACTAAAGTTATTTTCTATTAAACTATGATGAGCTCATGTTACTGAAACTCCTGAAGATAATAGGATTAATGTGTTTAACAGGGGAATTTGAATAGGATTAAAAGGGATAATTCCTTGAGGGGGTCATTGTATACCAAGCTCAGTATTGGGGGATAATCTATTATGAAAAAAAGCTCAGAAAAAAGAAACAAAAAATATAATTTCAGAAGTGATAAATAGAATTATTCCTCAGCGTATTCCTATTGTGACAATATATGTATGATGGCCTTGAAGGGTAGCCTCTCGAGAGATATCTCGTCATCATTGGTATATAATTAATAGTATAGATAAATTGGCTAGAATCAAAAGGGATGATCTTGAAAGGTGAAACCATTTAATAATCCCTGTTATTGTTGCTAAGGCACTTAATGAGGCTAAAATAGGTCAGGGACTTACATCAACGAGATGGAAGGGGTGATTTTTATTTGACATTAATTAACTTCTCTAGAATAAAGGGTTGTTAGAACTGCAAAAACGTAGGATTGGATAATTGCTACTGCGGATTCTAGGACTAGAAGGAGAATTTGAGTAATAATGAGAATAGGTAATAATGTAGATCTTATTAATGATCCAGTATTTCCTAAAAGAGTAAGGAGAAGATGGCCTGCAATTATGTTTGCAGAGAGACGGATTGCAAGAGTTCCAGGGCGGATTGTATTTCTGATAGTTTCAATACACACTATAAATGGTATAAGTACTGGGGGTGTTCCTTGGGGAACAAGATGGGCGAGTATGTGGGTAGTATTGTTAAATCAACCAAAAATTATAAAAGATAATCAAAGAGGTAAAGCAAGAGATAGTGAGAATGTTATGTGGCTTGATGCTGTGAATACATATGGAAATAGACCTATAAAATTGTTAAATACAATTAGGGAGAATAGTGAAATAAAGAGAAGAGTTGAGCCATTAGATTTTGGCCCAGCGATAATTTTAAATTCATTATGTAAAGTTTTAATAGTATTAACTCATAAGATAGTAATTCGAGATGGGACAATCCAGAAGATTGGGGGTGTTAATAAGATAATGATAAGGGTTCTTATTCAATTAAGAGAAAAATTTCAGTTTGATGAAGGGTCAAAAGATGAGAATAAATTTATAATCATTTTCAGTTTGGTGTTCTTGTTTTAACAGTAGTTGATTTTTTTCTAGAAGGTTTAGGAAGAGCAGAAAAGTAATTAATTACATTTGATGTAATTAAGGTCAATGTAAAAAAAATGAATAGGATTAATCATCTTAGAGGTGATATTTGAGGGATAACTTAAATAGTGTATAAACTAACGGGGGTTGACTTCAGTTTGACAAACTGGTGTTATATTTATTTTAACTAAGTTTATTTTTTGTAATTTTTTCAAATCAAAAACACAATAACATATTTCTAAAATTAAATATTAAATAAAAACCCTTATTCCCTTAATGAAATCTATATATAAATAATGATTTTAAATTAATCACATACAGCTTCTTTTTCTCTCGGTCAAATTATTTTACATTCATGCTGTAAAAGCAATTACTAGTAAAAAGTGTAGTAAAGGGGGTTGACTTTAGAATAATATTCCATTAAGAGTAGTCATTAATTACTATATATTGGTTTAAGAGACCAATGCTTATTTTCAGCCACTTAATGATTAGTTTAACTTATTAATTCATTTAATGAAAAAACGAGGGGAGATTGATTCAACAACAATAGGTATAAATCTGTGGTTTGCCCCGCAGATTTCTGAACATTGGCCAAAGAAGATGCTTGATCGAATGGATGAAAATCTTATTTGGTTAAGACGTCCAGGGGTTGCATCAACTTTAATTCCTATTGAAGGAATTGTTCAGGCGTGAATAACGTCAGCAGATGAAATTAACATACGGATTTGTGAGGCAAATGGAATTACTATTCGATTATCTACATCTAAAAGACGAAAATTAAATTTGTTAAGTTCGTTTGTAGGGGTCATATAGGAGTCAAATTCAATGTTTTTGAAGTCGGAGTATTCATATGATCAATATCATTGATGGCCAATTGTTTTAATTGACACTGAGGGGTTATTTGTTTCGTCTAAAATGTAAATTAATTTAAGGGAGGGCAGAGCAATAAAAATTAAAATAATTGCTGGAAGAATTGTTCAAATTACTTCAATTGTTTGTCCTTCTAGAAGGAGGCGGTGGGTGAATTTATTAAAGAATAAGGCTGCTATTATTTGTGAAACAAGAATTGTAATAATTGTGAGAATTAGTAGTGTATGATCATGAAAGAACATTAATTGTTCTATTAAAGGTGAAGCTCTATCTTGGATTAATAATAATTTTCATGTGGCTATTTCTAAAAAAAGAAAACTTTATATATGGGGTTTAAGTCCATTGCACTAATCTGCCATATTAGAAGTTAGATGATAGTATTGGTAATTCTGAATATCTATGTTCAGCAGGAGGGGTTTGTTGAAGTCATTCGATTGAGGATGGTATATTTAATGGGAAAAGGTTTTTTCGTCCTGAAGATAAGCCTTCTCAAATAATAAAAATTAAAAATAGCACTCTGATGAGTGAGATTATTGAACCACATGAGGAAATAATATTTCAAAGTGTGTAAGCATCAGGGTAGTCTGAGTATCGTCGAGGTATCCCTCTTAAGCCTAGAAAATGTTGTGGAAAGAATGTTAAGTTCACACCAATAAATATAGATGTGAATTGGATTTTACATAATTTTTGGTTTAGAGAGGTACCTGTGAAAAGAGGAAACCAGTGGATGAATCCACCTATAATGGCAAATACAGCCCCTATTGAAAGGACATAGTGAAAGTGTGCTACAACATAGTATGTGTCATGTAAAATGATATCAATGGATGAATTTGCCAGAATAACACCAGTTAGTCCTCCAACTGTAAATAGGAAAACAAATCCTAGGGCTCATAAAATAGAGGGTGAATAAGAAATTTGGGATCCGTGCAGGGTTGCAAGTCATCTGAAAATTTTAATTCCTGTTGGGACAGCAATAATTATTGTAGCAGAAGTAAAGTAAGCCCGCGTGTCTACATCTATTCCTACAGTAAATATATGGTGGGCTCATACTACAAATCCGAGCAATCCAATTGCTATTATTGCGTAGATTATTCCGAGAGTTCCAAAGGCTTCCTTTTTCCCTCTTTCTTGGCTAATAATATGTGAAATTATACCAAATCCTGGTAGAATGAGAATGTAGACTTCAGGGTGTCCAAAAAATCAAAATAGGTGTTGATATAGAATAGGGTCACCTCCTCCTGCAGGATCAAAGAATGAGGTATTAATATTTCGGTCAGTTAAGAGTATGGTGATTGCTCCTGCAAGGACGGGGAGAGAAAGGAGGAGGAGGATTGCTGTAATAACAACTGCTCAGACGAAAAGGGGGATTCGATCTAGAAATATACCTTGTGGTCGTATATTAATTACTGTGGTAATGAAATTGACTGCACCTAGAATAGAAGAGATACCAGCAAGATGTAGACTAAAAATTGCAAGATCAACTGATGATCCGCTATGGGCAATGTTTGCAGATAGTGGGGGATAAACTGTTCATCCAGTGCCTGCTCCATTTTCAACTACACTTCTTATTAAAAGTAGAGAAATTGATGGGGGTAATAGTCAAAATCTTATATTATTTATTCGGGGGAATGCTATGTCAGGGGCTCCGAGTATTAAGGGAACTAATCAGTTTCCGAATCCTCCAATTATAATAGGCATAACTATAAAGAAAATTATGATGAATGCATGAGCTGTTACAATTACATTATAAATTTGATCATCTCCAATTAGTGATCCGGGGTTTCCGAGCTCTGTTCGGATTAGTAGTCTTAAGGATGTTCCTACTATTCCTGATCATGCTCCGAAGATAAAATAAAGTGTTCCAATATCTTTGTGATTAGTTGAAAATAATCATTTGTTCGGTAAAGTGGCTGAGTTTAGGCAGTAAATTGTAAATTTATAGACGAGTTATTTCCTTTACCAGGTTTAGTATTCATTAATGATTTTAAATTGCAAATTTAAAGGTGAATTTAATTCTTAAGCCTAAGGCTTAGAATAGCTTTCTATTTACAACTTTGAAGGTTATTAGTTTGGTTTAACTTAAATCCTTATATAAAGTTGAAAGCTATTGTTACGAAGATTAAAGAGGTTATTATTATAAAGTTTATTAAGGGAATAAGTTTTTTGTTAGGGGCTGAATGGTAAATTTTTTGTTCTATTGTTGAGAGGGTAATTGCTGAGAATGTAATTCGAATATAGATGTATAAAACAATTAAGGTTAAAAAGATTATTAATGCAATAATGAAAAAATTTTGTGAGTTACTTATTGATTGGATGACTAGTCATTTAGGTAAGAATCCAATTATTGGAGGGATTCCTCCAAGCGAGAGAAAATTTATAATTGTAAGGATTTTTAAATTTTTATTTTTATTTATGGCTCTAAATAATTGGGGTAGGTAAAAAGTTTTATAGAGGTTAAATGTTAAGGTAATTGAAATGTTTATTAAACAATAGATTGTAAAGTAGAATGTTCAGGTTGAGTAGGATGAATTTATTGCAGCAATTATTCATGCGATATGATTAATTGAGGAGAACGCTAAAATTTTTCGTAAACTAATTTGATTTATGATTATCATAGTTCTAATTACTAGAGAAGAAATTAAAATAAATGAATTTAAATTGTTATGTAATTTGTTGTTTATAATTAATATAAATGGGGCAATCTTTTGCCAGGATAAAATAATTAGACAATTTATTCATGTTAACCCCTCCATTACTTCTGGAAATCAGAAGTGGAATGGTGCTGCACCTAATTTACAAAATAGGGCAGCATTTATAATTATAATTTGAATTGAATTTACTTGGGGGGTAATAAATTCGATTTTTATTATAATTATAATTGAGGTTATTAAAACAATTATCGAGGCTATTGCTTGAATAATAAAGTATTTTATTGATGATTCTGAAGAGAAAATTGATTTTCTATTAGACATTAAAGGAATAATAGAAAGCATATTGATTTCCAGCCCTATTCACATTGGAAACCAGGATGATGAGGAAATTGATATAATGGTTCCCATAATTAAAGTATTAATGAATAGAAATTTATAAATTTTTATTAAAAAGGGAAATTGAGTTTCATGGACAGGGTATGAACCTATAAGCTTATTTAGCTTACCTTTTTGGTATATTTTAGTATTAGATGTACAAAAGCTTTTGATGCTTTAGGGGGCAGTTTAAATCTGTTAAATATAATAAGGGTATACTCTACATAATTTATTCTATCAAAATAATCCTTTTAACTCAGGCACCTTATT